AGAATTCTTCTTACGTTCTACATAGGTCATCAATTCAGCATTGTATAAAAACGGATGAAATAGCCATTTTTCTAATAATTAATAATGGACTCAAATCATTTTCTCGACATGAGTGTTCTATATCGAAAACAATTTCTTCCAACCCTTCATTTTTCTTTTTAAACCATTTTATTTTTTATTAACATAGTAGTAGAAAGAGTACATGCTGCGTCTGGACTTCAAACGATTTAGCTTTAACCATATTCATAGTCCCATCTTATTGGTTAAGAGAGAATCAAAGTCGATTTACCAATGAATCACGAAATGCTATGGTTCTGAAAGAGGATTTCTTAATTTATTCATAAAGTAATTCGCGGGATCATGCACCCTTATAACGAAAAAAGTGCAGCGGGTTGGATCCCGTTTATTCTTGAAATAAACAACTCGCACACACCCCCTTTCCAAAAAAAATCAATACACCAAGGACTACGCTTAGATTTATTGGATTTGTTGCTAAAATATCGGTATTAAACCCGAAACTCCCGGCGTATGGCCAGTGACCCACGAAAAGGAAAGAATCGGTTACATTTTTCATATGATCCCCTTTTATAGATAAAATAGACTAATTCTCTATTTGTCGATTTTTTTTTAATAATTTTCTCTTCCACCTCAAAAAGGGTTCTATTGGACTAAGAAGGGGAAGGAATAAATCGAGGGGGAAGGACGAAAGTAAATCAGTATGATAATTCCTCATCCTCAAATCATTCCTTCCCTTGGGTTATTGTCCCAACGAATAAAAGTAATTGGAGTAGTTAATTCTTGATATTAATTCGAAAAAGGAAGCATCAATCCCATAAGAAAAAGAAAAATACGTATTTTTCTTTTTCTTATGGGATTAAGATGAAATATTAAACAAAAGGATTCGCAAATAAAAGCGCTAATGCTACAACTAATCCATAAATTGTTAAAGCTTCCATAAAAGCCAGACTAAGCAATAAAGTCCCTCGTATTTTTCCCTCTGCCTCGGGCTGTCTCGCAATGCCTTCTACAGCTTGACCCGCAGCAGTCCCTTGACCAACCCCGGGTCCAATAGAAGCAAGACCGACAGCCAACCCAGCAGCAATAACAGAAGCGGCAGAAATCAGTGGATTCATGATAAATTCCTCGTACCAAAAAAAAAAAAAAAAATAGTTAATGATACTTAATGATACAAATCAACCAAAAAACTATGACTTAATTATTCCATCGCTAAAATTCATCCAGTCGAAGTAACTAAGAGCTCCCAATTGAAGTGAATTGAAGTAGAAGTATAATAATACTATTGAAGATTGAATCATCCGAACTACTTCGATATCTATTTTTTAGTTCCTATCTACGAGTTTTTGTAAATCCATACGACTTTTGCTTTTCCATGTCTTTATTGGTTATGCCCCATTCTTCATTTTTTTTTTTTTTTGATTGAATCTCTTTCTTCATTCAATATTCAATTCATATTTATATTTATAGGCGAAAGGGAACGATTTCTATTTCAATCCTTATCGAAATTCACATATACATATAGTAAGGCAGATTCAATATATCTTTTAGATATAACTTAGTTCAGATATAACTAGTTAATATCTAATCTCACATATACATGTGTTTCTTCTATAACGTAAACCCACTATTTGTATCGTAGACCCAATCGGACTATAGAAATTGTTTTTCCCACCATCCATCAAAGTAAGTTGGAATTCTATTGCATACACCTACTTCAACCCCCCTCGACTAAACAAACCCTTTCAATTTTATTATTATTCAATACTAGGGTGATCAATATAAATATAAATGGATCAATTCATTAGTTCGAAGCATTGCCTAGAAATATCAGTCAATACTTGGTTGATCTAAGTTTATGTAATTTAAACTAACTTGAACTTGATTTTCTTATGTTAATAATTTGTTAATTATTATTTGTTAATTATTATTATATTAATTTATGTATTAATTTATTATTCAATTGAATGAAAAATGAATATTTTCGTTTGGTCAATGAATTGAATAAAATCGATTGAAATGGAAATCGATCTATAGAGCATCTTTTTTAATCGCCCATCGGTATCATAAATCAAATCCATAAAAATTCTTATTCAGATTATGACTCCTAATATTTAAATTGCCTCAAACAAAATAAAAAGAAGATTTTACTCGGAGGGAAGGGGCCAAACATACATTTTAGGAAAAAGATCTTTGAGATCTCTTTCCTTTTTTTTTTGCAATTCCCGAATGTCGTAATCTTTTTGGCTATTCTTCGAGTTCTAGATCGTATATATCTTTGTATATGTATACTTATGCTCCGGCAGTCGACTATCTTGAGCTACGCATACATTGCCTTGAACTAAGATAAAAAAGACGATTTCCAAAAAAAAGTCAATGATGCCCTTCCATGGATTCGCCTATATAAGCCGCGGCTAAAGTTGCAAAAATAAGAGCTTGAATACCGCTTGTAAATAATCCAAGGAACATGACAGGTATAGGAACT